AATATAATGCAAATTTTCTATTCGTATAAATTAGAAAATAGATCCGTTGCTCTGATCTTTCAAACCACTCTATTCTTTTGTTTCTTATGATGTTTTTGCACAATGGAATAGAAGCTTTTTCTATTGATTGATTTATATATAATAGAGGCTCTGGCGCTCATTAACTCTTATCGTACGAAACAACAAGAAAGAAGGAATCAATCTATTTTGGGGGGGTAATCCAATATCATATGGATGATTTAAACGGATGAGATATTCTGCAAATTATTTCTATATTTCTATACTAAACAAATAGAAACTTATTGTATATAAAAAAGAAAAACACTTTGATAAAATCAAAAATAAAGATTTAGGTATGCGTAAAAATAGATTCTAATCCGCGCCGCTTTTCAACCAAACAAAAAAGTCAAAGTAATTTTTAGTAATATTAAAAAATATGAAAATAAATAATATGAAAGTTAAAGTTAGTTGAATAATAGAAGAAGAAGAAGTTCCATTTACTCAATGAATTACTCCCCTCTAAAACTTTTTGTTTGTCTACTACTTCTTATTTCTTATGTTTTTATTTATTTAAAATAATGAATGTATGAATCTAAACAAAAGAGTTCCAATATATCCGGAAAAGAAGAAATATTAATCTTTGGTGAACAAGAGAAAAAGCATTATTATTTCGATACAAGACGACACAAGAAAAGGTAGAAGTCCTTTTTCTTGTGTCAAATAGAAGATTAGGAAGACTTATAATCCTTCCTAGAGGTACCTGTTCCTTTCATTTATCCAGTCCTTGTCTTGTATCTTCTTCCTTTGTTTTTGTATACCTATTGGCTAGTGCCTAGTACTAAAAATGGAATACAAGTAATGAATTCCATAGATCTCGCAAAAATAGTATAAACAAAAAACAAAGCAAAGGAGATTTAAGGAAGTTTACAGAAATACTCATTTTTTTGATCGACAATAATTCAGCGCTTTTTATCAACTTGATGGTAAGGAATTTCTGGATCTAGAAATTCATTTCATATAATTGAACCTTTTCAAACTGTTTCTTTTTAAGAACCAAAAAAATTTGTGCCAAAATAACAGATGCCAAGAAGAACAAAAGGCCTTGGACGCGTAATGGATCTTGAAGCACTATTTCCGCATCTCCCTGACCAAACCCCCCTACATTAGGATTGCTTGTTAATGGTTGATCAAGCTTGATAGATTCACCCTCTGAAACAAGAAGTTCTGGCCCTGGCGGTATAATATCAACCGCTTGGTGTCCATCCGATGCATCAACTATGGTTATTTCATATCCCCCCTTTTCTTTACGTACTATTTTGCTTACTATACCCGCGGATGTAGCATTATAGACTGTATTGTTACTCTTGCTCCCATCAGGATAAATCTGACCCCTTCCCCTGTTCCCACCTACATATATAGGATATTTTAAGAAGTTAACGTCTTTCTTTGTAGTAGGGTCGGGGGAAAGAATGGGAAAGACGATTTCACTATATTTTTGACCTGGAACAGGACCTATCACAAGAATATTTCTTTTATTAGGACGATAACTCAGAAAAGAAAGATTTCCTATCTTTTCTTTCACCTCGGGAGAAATACGATCGGTGGGGGCTAGTTCGAATCCCTCGGGTAAAATAAGAACAGCCCCCACGTTCAAAGCCCCCTTTTTACCATTAGCAAGGACTTGTTTTACTTGCATATCATAAGGAATTCGAACAACTGCTTCAAATACAGTATCAGGAAGTACAGCTTGCGGAACTTCAATATCCACAGGCTTATTAGCTAAATGGCAATTGGCGCATACAATTCGCCCGGTTGCTTCTCGTGGATTTTCATAACTTTTCTGCGCAAAAATGGGATACGCATTTGAAATAGATGCTCGAGTTATTACATATATCATAATCGATACAGAAATAAATCGAGTCATCTGTTTCTTTACCCAAGAAAAAGTATTTCTATTTTGCATGATCCAATCATTGATCCCGGAATTTCTACAATAAATTAGATAGGTAGCTAGTATAGTTCCCTATCCACGAGTCTGCCATTGTACTGAAAAAATTCTACGAAAATAGGACGAAGACCTTGAAAAGTATAAAAGTATAAAGAATGAGAAAAATAGAAAATGCCCTTTTTATACGTGAAAAAATTTTTGATTGATATCAGGAGATCAAATAAGTTCTTCATTCATTCATTGAATGATAAATGACTACAAGCGAAGGAGATACACGATTTAAAAAACGGAAGATCCAATATTTCACAATTGTATCTAGAATAACTGGAAAAGTGGAAACAAGACCAGATATAATTTGCTCATTATGAGCCAATCCAAAATCATTGTAGATCGAACCAATCATTAGTTCCCAACCATGGGTTGAGTGAAATCCGATCCATAAATCAGTAACTAAAAGAATAGAAAAAGCTTTTATTGTGTCACTTAAGTTATAGAAGAATTCCTGAATCCAAGAATTCAGAATAACAAGTTCCTCATTACCCAGAATAAAATAACCACTTAGAATAGTAAAACAGATTATATTTGTCGACAAATGCAAAATGATATGGAGATGATATTCATTATGTGTTTTGACCAATTGTATCGTTTCTTTGTGTATTCCTATACGAAGTTTTTTTATATGTGTCTCTGGGTATTCTTTTATCATTTCATCCAACAAGAATAGTTCTTCTAATTCTAGAAATTTTTCTAGAACATTTTTCTCTTGAATATCATTCAAAAAATGTTCGGATTGCCTAGTATTCCACCAATGAATAATCCAAGGTTCCAGACTTTTTTGAAATGAGAGAGAGATCCACCAGGGCAAAAATATTATAGATGCAAGATATGGGAGGGAAGTCAATGCTTTCTTTTTTTTCATTTTTTATCCGTGAATTGTTAATGAACTGCTTCATTTGTCAACTTTATCTGATCTTATATTTCTCTAAAGCACGAGTTCTATAACAAGGTATCGAACCTATGGATCTATTCCCAGTTTTTTGTAAAAATGTAGTCCTTAAATCTAGAAAAAGGAATATAGAAATAGAATTAAGGATCCCGTTTCGGATGAAATATATATATTTTTTTATAATAGAATAAGTAAATTCGAAGTAAATGAGATTTCCGAATATCTCAATTGGACAAATCCGAACGAATTTTGATAAAAATTCAAAAAACTTCAATTGGTACGCGCAGGAAATAGGCCAATTCGGCAGCTTTTTGTTCAATTTCTCGTGGAGTCAAATTCTCATCAGTACGAGTCAAGGGGATGGTTCCTTGGCCTCTGATTTCCATATAAAGAATACGACAAGGAAAAAGACCCTCTTTAACCTCCATTCTGATTGATTGGATATCTTTCATAAAGAAGCGAAGGAAAATGCGACGATTTATTCCGGGGAATCCCCAACGAAAAATGCACATTATTCCTTCTTTTCTATCGAATCGATCATAACCACTACCTACATTCCATGATATTGTGCACCACAAATAGGAACTAATGAATAGACCCGCGATCCCATAGAACGACATCACGATCCCTTGTGGAAAAAAAATAATTTGTTGAGAAGGAAATCCAGGTATCAGATTCCTACCAAGATAACTAGAAATTCCAACTACTAAGAATCCTAGTGAACCTAAAAAAAGAATACAGGCCCAGCAAAAATTACTTGCTTTTCGAGACCCTGTTATAAGTTCTATCCATATATGTTCTGATCGCCAGTTCATACTATACTAGATCCGATTGCATTTGATTGGAATTCAGAAAAAAAAAATTACTTTCCTTTTCTTGATGCCAAAGTAACTTTCATCAACTAAAACTATTCTGATATGAACCCTATTGACTTTCTATTATAAAAATATTTGCCGATCGTTTTTATAACCCGCATATACATGCATTTATACGGATATCATGTATTCGCATGCATAACAGTTCTTTCATGTGTATTCGGAAAAAGGGCACATATCGTATCATACTACATTACACCAAACAAATATCTGTACTAAAAAAGTATCTGTATTATGATTCAGTATTGAAATAAATTGTTTAAATTTGGCCTCATCAGGTCTAGACAATCTTATTTTTTTGTACATGAAGAAATAAAGAAGCCATTGCAATCGCCGGAAATACTAGGCCCACTAAAGGGACAAAAATAGAGGGTAAGTTAAAATCTGTCATAGAAGGGGTACCTCAATTTAATATTTGTATCTATTATAAATAGAAAGATATCTTAAGTATATCTATTATATTATAATTATTATAAATAATATTAAGTACTTAATAAGTGTAAGAAATGAGAACTAAATGCAAATTTAGTGTATCTATTCATCTTTCTACACGAATATGTATGACAATCCACTTTAAGTTTAAGAAATTTTATGAATTTTCCCTAATACTCTTTCTATCTTTCTAATAAAATAAAGAGTTTCTTATAAGTTCGCGACTCTAACTAAACTAATTCAAACCAACAAAAAGGGATTAGATTTATAGTAAAAAATGGAAGTTCTTGGTAGGCAAGGCATAGAAATCACTTCTTTTTTTTCTAGATTTGAATATTTTCGTTTTATTTCTATTTTATTTCTATATTATATATATATATATTTTTTCAAAGGAAAGAAACCGTGTAGCTGAAATAACTCACTCAGAACGCCTTTTAAAAGATTACGCGGTATGATTGGGTCGAATAAGCCCTTATGGAATGAATACTCAGCTGCTTGTGAACCGTCGGGTACTGTTTTATTCAATGTTTGTTCAATTACTCTTTTACCTGCAAAAGCAATGTACGCGTTAGGTTCAGCAATAATGACATTTCCCAACATACCAAAACTGGCCGTTACTCCACCAGTTGTAGGGGATGTAAGGATTGATACATAGAATAACTTTTTATTTGATTGATAATTATATGAAGCAGAAGATATTTTAGCCATTTGCATCAAGCTCAAACTCCCTTCTTGCATACGTGCTCCTCCGGAAGCACACACAATAATAACAGGTAGAGATCGATTAGTAGCATACTCGATCAAACGAGTTATTTTCTCGCCTACTACAGATCCCATACTACCCCCCAAAAACTGAAAATCCATAACCCCAATTGCTATGGGAATGCCATTTAATTGACCTATGCCTGTTTGAACGGCTTCAGTTAAACCTGTCCTTCGTTGATAAGAATCAATACGATCTCTATAAGGTTCCTCCTCTGAATGAAATTCAATGGGGTCCATGGAGACCATATCTTCGTCCATAGGATCCCAAGTGCCCGGGTCAATCAAAAGTTCGATTCTATCTGAACTACTCATTTTCAAATGATATCCACACTGCTCACAAATATTCATTTTTGATCTAAAAAATTTTTTATAATTTAATCCATAACAATTTTCGCATTGAACCCATAAATTTCTGTATTTTTTATTTATATCAAAATCATTAGATCTTCCTCTTATATTGAAATCGCGGCTGTTACCATCAGTTCGTCTACTAGAATTCCCATTTTCACTATTGCTTACGCCTTCACTACAAATGAAACTAGAAATGTAACTGTCGCTGTAATTTTCGGTATCACCTAAAATGTAACTATGAATACTGACTTCAAAACGAAGATAACTATCAATACAACTATTAATGTGATTACTCCAACTAGATTTAGTATCATACATGTAATGATAATAGTCGTGATTGTTACTCTTAGACCTATTATTCAAATAACTGGAAAAAACACTTTCGAATTCGCTCAGAAAAAAACTATTATTGTCAATCTCAAAAATAGGATTTTCAATGTCAAAATATACAGAATAACTATCGCCATTGCTGTCCCTAACCAAAAAAGTGTTATCAGAGATCAAACTCCAAATATTCCTTATATCAATATCATTGAAACTATACCTATTACTATCACTCCATCTAGAAATGTTTTTTTTCGTATCCTTTTCTTCACTTCCACCGGGATGCCAACCACCAGGAACAATATCTATTTGAAGAAACGGATATATCATTGATTTAGTTAGCCCACACTTAGGTTTTAACTTCCCTTTAAACAACATCGAATTGAACCACCATTTTTTCATAGAGTATTCCTGCTTCTCATTCTATTTGATGAAAATATAATAGATGAATAGTCATTCGATGAATAATCATTTTCCTATTAGAATTAAGCATATAATCTAATCATTAGAATTGTTAAGAATTGTTAACTAACAACGAGTGAGTATTGAAAGAAATAATTCTCTTTTGGGGAAATCCGAGATATCAGGTATCACTTATATAAATATATATTATGATAGAATCTTTTGGTCAATTAGAAATAGAATATAAAAATAGAATATAAAGAGACAAGTTTATCTCATGTCATGTACAAAAAAAATTATCATCGAAAAGATAAATAGTTGTTTCTTCCTATACTATGAAATAATAAATAAATGAAGAATTTATTCTCGTAGAATCGAGTATCGTATAGTCAAATAAGAAATTTCTATTGCAACATGAAATGAAACAGACAATATAAGGGGTGTGAGTAGGAGGAGCCCCCCTTGGCTTGATCTACGGCCCGAAACTGCGGGATAAAAAATAATCTACACCAACCCAAGGTCCATAATTAATTCTATGGATCCAACAATAAAGAAAAGAACTCTTGCATTTTTTATTCTTCAATTTCATAGTTAATCTTGTATTTAGATCTTGTTTATATAGGTAAAATCTGTACATATGAAAGATCTATACAAATGGATAGTATAGGATACTTATTCTTTATTCGGCCCAATCCTTTTTTTAGGAAAAGGATTGAGCCGAGTTTAATTGCAATCAATTAGGAGAACAAACAGAAATTACTGAATTCTGTGTGCTTAGTTCTTATATTTTCTGTTTATCTATTTCTGTTTATCTATCTTATCTACTGGTTCGAATTCGAATTTGATCTCTTTCCATACTTCACAAGCAGCCGCAAGTTCGGGACTCCATTTGCAAGCTTCGCGGATAATCTCATTACCTTCACGAGCAAGATCACGTCCTTCATTACGAGCTTGTACACACGCTTCTAAAGCTACTCGATTAGCTACCGCACCAGGTGCATTTCCCCAAGGGTGCCCTAAAGTTCCTCCACCGAACTGTAGGACGGAATCATCTCCAAAGATTTCAGTTAGGGCAGGCATATGCCAAACATGAATACCCCCGGAAGCCACGGGAATAACACCTGGCATAGAAACCCAATCTTGAGTGAAAAAAATACCGCGACTTCGGTCTTTTTCAATAAAATCATCACGTAATAAATCAACAAAACCTAAAGTCATCTCACGTTCCCCTTCCAGTTTACCTACTACTGTACCAGCGTGAATATGATCTCCACCAGACATACGTAATGCTTTAGCTAGTACACGAAAATGCATACCATGATTTTTCTGTCTATCAATAACTGCATGCATTGCGCGGTGGATGTGAAGAAGTAGACCATTGTCTCGGCAATAATGAGCCAAACTAGTATTTGCAGTGAATCCCCCGGTTATGTAATCGTGCATTACGATAGGAACTC